CCAAAGGTTTAGAAGACCTCCGTCCTATCCCATTAGACAATGGACGCTTTTCTTTTTATTACAATTGTTTTTTTTTTGTTCTATTCGGAAAAACGAATATGTGATCTGGGGATTGTGTATTCAATTTAATGATGAATTGCATTTCTATTTTTATGATTTTTACATTAAATTAATATAATTAGATTCAAATTAAAGAATTCGAATGAATTCAAAAATTCTATTTTCTTTCTTTTTCTAATTCTTTCTAATTCTAGTCGATTTTTTTAGTTAAAAACTAAATAACTAAATTAATTAGTTTTAGTTTATACTAAATTAATTAGTTTTAGTTTATTAAAAAAGAAATTGAATATTAATTTGATTCTCTATTCTATAATACACAAATTGAGCTTCGAATAGAATATAGAGATCTAATAGAAGCGGGTAGCGGGAATCGAACCCGCATCGTTAGCTTGGAAGGCTAGGGGTTATAGTCGACGTTGATTCATCATTTTGAACGTCTCTAATTCAAAACCGAACGTGAAACTTTGGTTTCATTCGGCTCCTTTATGGAACAGATTAACAAATGGAAGACAAAAAAAATGCCACCCATAACATCTATGTCAGCCCTTCTGTCTGAATCTATCTGAATGCATTCAAAACATCCCGCTTTTTAGATGATCCCTCTAGAATCTAGAAGAGGCGGATTCAAACAATCTTTTTTTTTTTTTCTAGTTACTTCGTTCTCTATTTCTATTTAAGAGAATCCTTAGGAAAAGCATTTTATTTTCATCGAGCTCAAAAAAATAGAAATATGTCGATATCTCTAGTAAACTAAAGTAATCATTTAATAGCTATTTTGCTTCAATCTCTCCTATATAAATAAAAAATGGAAGATTTAGTTACGATAAAAAAAAACTTTCTAGATCTTTTTCCATGGATCCTTTACTCATACTCAAAAAATTGGGAGTATTGATCCAATTCAAAAAACTTATGTTTTTGTAATTTCATAATTCAATTTGTCAATTTCGAATTAATTCTTTTTGAATAGAAATTACGATAATGTATATTATTCCTCGAATTCTTCGTTGAGAGGTAAAGGATTAAACCCTTTTAAGATAAGAAATAAAGTTTTTGATCGGAATATGAATCAAACGAGGGATCCTTTAACTAGTAAGGGATCCATAGAACGAATCGCACTTTTACCACTAAACTATACCCGCTTCAATGCGATTATTGTATATAAATGGAACTTTTGTCCAATAAGGGAATCAGAAATAGGATCATAATCATAAAATTGATAGTGTTGGCGTGTTTCGTAAGGGGATCTAATGGAATTAAGAAAAGAGGACCCATTGGATTTTTTGATTTTGTTTTGCTAAAGGTGTTTTGACAGATACATCTTGACAAAACTACTTAAGCCATAACATAAAAATGCATTGTGCAAAAACCCTTAGTTCCGTTCTTTTTTTTTTTTTAGATACTTTACGGGAAAAAAGAAAGAGTAATAAGAAATGACATTCTTATGTTTGATCTTGTTTCAGTTTCAATAACAAGTATTTTTTTTCAGATCAAAATAAATCTTTTTTATCCAGAATTCATGGGAACAAAAAAGGCCCGGCTAGGTACTAACCAGGCCGGGCTGAAAAAACTTGTTTTTTTTTGTTTATTCTATTCTATAATTTAGAATTTATTCTATAATTTATTCTATAATTTATTCTATAATTTTCTATATCTATATATATAATTTTCTATATCTATATATAATATATATATATCTATATATAATATATATAATAGATATAATATATATAATAGAATATATAAATAATATATATAAATATATATAGAATATATATCGAATTCTATAAATTCTATAATCTATAAATAGAAATAGAATATTGTTTAATAATTTAAGAAATTAATAATTTAATAAATGGAATATTATTCTAGAATATTTTTCTATAAACTAGAAATAAGAATATTCGAATAAATTAGTATAATTTTTTTAAAAAATTAGTATAATTCTATTCTAATATATTCTAATAAATATATTCTAATATCAAATAAAAGTTATTATAATATTATAATAAATATAATCAATTTGATTATAATAATCTTTTCCATTTTTGAATGAAACATATATTTATTATTTTTTTTATTTATATTATTTCTTTTTTTTTATTGTTTATTAAATATTAAATTCTATTTTTTTTTTTTTTTTATTTGAATTTTCGAATTTCTAGAATTTAAAAATCTCAAAATTCTATTAGAATTAGAATAGAATTCTATTTCTTTTTTTTAGATTCTTTATTATTAGTTAGATTTTTTATTAGTATTAGAATTTTTATTAGTATTAGAATTATTTATTCTTAAATTAGAATAAAAATTCTAATAAGTAATTCAATTTCAAATGAATAAGTAATAATAAGTAATAAGGTAATAAGATGAATATATTGAATTCAAATAAAATTTCAAATAATATATATATAATTTGAAATTTTATATAAATTATTCAATTTTTTTTTAGTCTATAGAGTATTCTAATTTTTTGATTCTATAGAATCAAAAAATTATTATATATATATAGAGATAAGCAGAGATAAGCTAGAAATATCAAACAAATAAAATAAAAAAAAAAAAAAAAGAAAGGGCCCTTTTCAATTGGGGAGAGATGGCTGAGTGGACTAAAGCGTCGGATTGCTAATCCGTTGTACGAATTTTTCGTACCGAGGGTTCGAATCCCTCTCTTTCCGTTTTCATCAATGATTTTTTTTATTTTTTTTTACCCTTTTTTTTTTTTTGAATTTATAGAACGGAGTCTCTTTTGTTTCTTTTCTTTGTTTGTTTGAATTTTTTTGATTACCAAGATTTATTATTATTTTAATAGAATATAATTAATATAAATATAAATAATTATTTTTTGGATTTCTTTTTTCATTTTTGAAATATTGAAAATGGAATAGAAATATTGATTTCGAATTTCTATATTTAATATATTTCTATATTGATATTTCTATATTGAATTTAATATATTTCTATATATTTATAAAATAGAAATAGAATTTCAATTTCGAATTTATATAAGTTCAAAAATCAAGTACAAGCAAGGAAAACACAGAAAACAAAAAGGATAAAAAAAAATATGATTTTTTATTCCTCACGTCCCGGATTACGTCCCGGATCGTTAGATAAGAATCCGAAGATGAAAAGAGAAACAAAGAATATCACTACCGTGTAAACAAAAAGTTTTAGAGTAAGCATTACACAATCTCCACGATCATAAAAAAAAGAAAGAGAATAGATTCTCCTATAGTACACGTAAGGATTCACACACTGTAAAACTTATCTGATCTTAGAAATCAAGATTATTAAAATGTTCGAATCTTTTTTTCGAATAAATTATAAATTTTTCTAGGACAGTATTAGTATTCAAATTAAAGATCTCATCGAAAACTTACAGCAGCTTGCCAAACAAAAGCTAAGAGAAAAAAGAGTACAGGTATTACTGGCATAATATCTACAATTGGATTCAAAAAAGCATAGGCTTCAGGTAATTTCGCGAAGAAAAAACTACTTAAATAAAGAGCAGAGTTAATACAAATACAAACAAAACTAAAGATATTAAGCATAATAAACATTTTTTTCTTTAAGATAATTGTATTTTTTCTTTTTGTGAATTCAATTCAAAAAAAGATTCAAATTAAGTTAATATTATTAAGTATTAAGATTAAGATTCAGTTTCTATTTTTAGTTGATATTATTATTAATATATTATATTCTAGATATTCTAGTTATATTCTTAATTATTATTAATATATTATATTCTAGTTATATTCTTAATTTTCTAATAAATGGATTTTCAATTTCATTTCTTTTTTTTTTTTTTTTATTTCATTTATGATTTATACTATTCATTATTATTCATTATAATTAATTATTATTATTAATATTAATAAAAATAATATCTAATTAATAATAATGCATTTTGGATTTCATTAATATTAATAAATCCAAAAAAAGATATTATTAATATTAATATAATATTAATAATATCTAATTAATAAAAAAAAAAAAATAATAATCAAAATAATAAAATAATAAAAAAAAATAGAATATGAATATTAGACTAAAATAGAATAATATTAGAAAAATAGAATATAGAATAGAATAATAGAAGAAAAAAATCGAATTAATTACGAATAAAATGATGAATCAAATAACAAAAAGTAGACCAAAAAAATCCTTCTTTGATTTGAATTTATCAAATTCAAAATCTTTCCATTCTGAAATAAAAAGAAATAAAAAAAAAATAGAAGAAATCAGACTTTCATGCAATATCTTAATTGAATTCTATGTAATGATCAATAATTTTAGTTTCATTCTATATCTAGACATATCAAAATTCTAGCAACAATTTATTCTATAGATATTTAGATATTTGGATTAGAATTGACGAACAACCAATATCAATAATAGTGTTTAGTAGTGTCGAATAGAAATCAAAATGGGGCGTGGCCAAGCGGTAAGGCAACGGGTTTTGGTCCCGCTATTCGGAGGTTCGAATCCTCCCGTCCCAGAGTATATTTATTCATGATATATATAATATCTGAATAAAGATTATATATCATAATGAAGATTGCCTTTTTTTGAGAAACCTTTTGTTTAAGAGTATATAATATTGGGTAGAATGTGATTCTTCTTTTTTTTTTTTAATGATTCATCTCTAAATTCTAAATCGAGTCACTTTGAAAATGTAGATTCAAAAAGAACTTCTTTTTTTTTTTGTATTGTATATGTATATTCAAAATTGAGATTATTGTTTGAATTTAATAAAATAGAAAAATATATTCAATAAGATTTTTTATTTATCTATTTAAAAAAGATATTTAAAAATTTATTTCATATTGAATATTAATTAAGAATTCATAAATTTCTAAATTTAAATTGGATTTTGATAAGAAATAAGAATCTTCTATAAATTTTTTGAATTCTAATTCAATATTTTTTCTATTTAGTTTTTTTTTTTTTTTTAATAAGTGAATAACAATATTTTGAATCTCTATTTTTCTAAAAAATAAATAGAAATAGAATAGAAATTCTATTCCTATAATATCGAATTAATTTGAATTTTTTTTTGATATTTCTTTACCTTTACTTTCGAAATTTTCCATTCATATAGAAGGAAAAAATATGGATTATTATGGATCGATTGAATCAATGACTATTCATGATTTCAAAATTGAATCAATTACATGCCGGCTCCAAACTAGAGGAATGTTATGGTAAAACTTCGTTTGAAACGATGTGGTAAAAAGCAACGTGCGACTTGAAAGACATGATTACATTAGCCGTGGATTCTTACATCCACCATTTTTTCTATTATATAGAAATAGAAATGAAGGTGCTCTTTCTCGACATCGTTTGTTCTATTCCACTCGAATCTCTTTTTTTAGGGAGGAGGGGGGTTTGATGATGGAAATAGTACATGATGGAGCTCGAGTTGATTCATTTCTCAGGGGCAAGTTTCTAGGGTTAGTGAAAATTAATAAGTTCCAACAACTTCGTAAGTATATTTTCGCTATAGAAATCGAAAGGATCCAATTCGAGCAAGTTCAAAAAAAGTAAAATTTATTGGAATTGGTAAAACTATTTCGACCAAAAGTGGATTTGGGGGAATCAACCATCTATTTGTACGATTCTTTGATGGAAAGAAATAAAAATGGGTATGTTGCTGCCATTTTTGAAATGATTAAAGATCCCCGAAATAATGTCTAAACCCAATGATTCAAAGAAAAGCTAACGGATCGTGGAACAAGTAAATACTGTTTTCAATTGTCTCAACAATATATTACACTGACTAAAGACGAAAAATAGATTCTAAAGCTAAAGGAGACAGACAAGAAAGGGGGTAGAGACCGCTCAATAAATGAAATAAAATAATCTAACTTGAGTTATGAGGTTATAAATACGAGTGATTTTGGGGGGGAAATAATAAAAAAAAAGTATTTAATTTTAATCATAGTCTAATTGATTTGATTATTTTATGAATCTAATGAATCTATTTGACATCAAAATTCTATACATAAACAGAATTTCGAATTTTCTCGAGCCGTACGAGGAGAAAACTTCTTATACGTTTCTAAGGGGGGTGTATTGTTTATCTATATCTATCCCAATGAGCCGTTTATCGAATCGTTGCAATTGATGTTCGATCCCGAAGAGAGGGGAGAGATCTTCGGAGAGTGGGTTTTTATGATCCGATAAAGAATCAAACCCATTTAAATATTCCTCTTATTCTATATTTCCTTGAAAAGGGCGCTCAACCTACAGGAACTGTTCAGGATATTTCAAAAAAGGCGGGTGTTTTTATGGAACTTAATCCTAATCAACAAACGAAATTAAATAATTAAATAATAAATAAATAATATATAATAATAATAATATTAAAACAATATTAAATTATATTAAAAAAATAATATTAAATTATATTAAATTATATAATAATATTAAATAATCAACAAAAAAAAGAGGGTGTGGATGACTTTTATGTAGATTTTGATAATCTTTTTCTTTCTTATCTCCCCCCCCCGCTCTCTTGTTCTATTCATACCTAATTTTTGATTTCTTATTGCTGCCATAGAATGCTGTTTTTTATAACCACAATAATCCATTTTTTTTTTTTGATAATATCAAAATGGGCAAATGAATAAAAAGAAATGAAATTCTTTTTATTAAATTCTAAAATTCTATTAACTATTAAATTCTATATTTTATTAATTTTCATTTTTTTTTGTTTTTTTTATATATTTTATTATATATTTTTGATATATTTTATTATAATTATATAAAATATATAATAATGAATTCAATATTTATATATTTATATATATATTTGATATTATCTTTTTTTTTTTTTTCTTAGTATTTTTTATTCTTTTTTCTTATTCATTTGGAATTATAATTTGAATTCAATTCAATTGGATTTCAATTGGTATTTATTCAATTTCAGATTTAATATTTAAGTTTTTTTTGATTTTGAATTCGTTTATTTTCTTCATTGTATTCTTTTTTCAATTTTAATATTGACAACAGTGTATCAAACAAATATAATCCGATCGTGAATAAATGGATCCTTTTATTCCCGTTCTATAAGAGATTTTTTACTTGCATGGGTTCGTTGGATTTTCTGCGATAGAAAGATGCGGTAGAAAGAAGAAAAGAAGTTTTAATTAAAGAAATTCTTTTCTTTCTTTATCTCTTTTTCTTTATATTCTATATCTATATTCTATATTATTCTATATTAATTATATTAATATTATAAAACTATATTAATTATATTAATATTATAAAACTATATTAATTATATTAATATTATATAAATTTTTTATTATATTAATATTATATAAATTTATAAATTTATTTATATAAATTTATATAAATAAAAATATAGAATAGAATATTAGAATTTTCTAATAGAATTTTATTGTTCTAATAGAATTATTTTCTAATAGAATAATAAAATAATAGAATAATAAAATAATAATTTCTAAAATAATAATTTCTATTAGAACAATAATGATTATAATAATAGAATTCTAATAATAGAATAAAATAATAAATAATATAATAAAAAAAATAATAAAATAGATAAATCGAAATAGATAAAAATCAAAATATTCTAATCGAAATTCTAAATTTGAAGTTGGAATATAAGAATATATAAGAATATAAATCAAAATAATTAAATAAACCAAATGGAAAAAAAATGGATAACGTATAACATAGGCGACAAAGAGGCGGTCTAGAAATTGTTATTTTTTTATCTCTTATCTGAGTGTTATCTGAGAAAATATCTTGTATTTTAATATGATCTGAACATTTTTATGTTCAGAATCGATTCGACTTCGACATTAAAAAAAGATTATGGATTCCGGATTTTCTATTTTAATGGAATATTCTTTTTGATTATCCAATTCAATCTTTTTATTTATTTTGATTTCGGTTGTATCTACACATCTTATTAGTATATTTTTGTAGTTTCTTTTTTTAGGGTTGCTAACTCAATGGTAGAGTACTCGGCTTTTAAGTGCGACTCCAATTTTTACACATTTCTATGAAGCAATGGATTCGTCCATACCATCGGTAGAGTTTGTAAGACCACGACTGATCCAGAAAGGAATGAATGGAAAAAGCAGCATGTCGTATCAACGGAGAATTCTAAGAATATCTCATTTTTATTGGATCGGGCCAAAATCCATGTTTGTATTCTTGGCTCGCAACAAAATAAATTCACAGTTGGGTTGAATTAATAAATGGATAGAGTTTAGTGGCTCCAATTATAGGGAAACAAAAAGGAACGAGCTTTTGTTTTGAATTTGAATGATTCTCCCATCTAATTATACGTTAAAAAAAAAATATTAGTACTTGATGGGGGAAAGCTTTTCCCGTGAATGGATCATTATTTATTTTTGTTATGAATCCTAACTATTAGCTATTCTCCATTATAATTAGATTATGGGGTGGCGATAAATGTGTAGAAGAAAGAGTATATTGATAAAGATCTTTTTTTTTTTTCCAAAATCAAAAGAGCGATTGGGTTGAGAAAATAAAGGATTTCTAACTATCTTGTTATCCTAGAACGAACATAAAACAATTAGATGGAAAAAACGAGTAGAGAGAGTCCGTTGATGAGTCTTACTTGTTTTCTAGGTATCTATTTGTTTTTTATTAGAATAGAATACCCTGTTTTGACCGGATCGCACTATGTATTATTTGATAACCCAATAAATCTTCGATCCTTGGCCCAAATCGAATTTCCAAAAATGGAGGAATTTCAAGTATATTTCGAATTAGATAGATCTCGTCAACATGACTTCCTATACCCACTTATTTTTCGGGAGTATATTTTTGCACTTGCTTATGATCATGGTTTAAATAGTTCCATTTTGGTGCAAAATCCAGGTTATGACAAAAAATCTAGTTTACTAATTGTAAAACGTTTAATTACTCGAATGTATCAACAGAAGCATTTCATTATTTCTGCTAATAATTCTAACAAGAATCCGTTTTTGGGGTACAACAAGAATTTGTATTCTCAAATAATATCAGAGGGACTTGCCGTCAGTGTGGAAATTCCATTTTCCCTACAATTAATCTCTTCCTTAGAGAAGGCAGAAATCATAAAATCCTATAATTTTCGATCAATTCATTCAATATTTCCCTTTTTTGAGGAAAAATTTCCATATTTCAATTATGTGTCAGATGTACAAATACCCTACCCTATCCATCTGGAAATCTTGATTCAAACCCTTCGATACTGGGTGAAAGATGCCTCCTCCTTTCATTTATTAAGGCTCTTTCTTTATGAGTATTGTAATTGGAATAGTCTTATTACTCAAAAAAAAAGGATTTCTACTTTTTCAAAAAGGAATCCAAGATTTTTCCTGTTCCTATATAATTTTTATGTATGTGAATACGAATCCATCTTTCTTTTTCTCCGTAAGAAATCTTCTTATTTACGATTAACATCTTTTGGAGTCTTTTTTGAACGAATCTATTTCTATGCAAAAATAGAACATTTTGTAGAAATCTTTGATAAGGATTTTCCGTCCACCCTATGGTTCTTCAAGGACCCTTTCATTCATTATGTTAGATATCAAGGAAAATCCATTCTAGCTTCAAAGAATACGCCTTTTTTGATGAAAAAATGGAAATACTATCTTATCCACTTATGGCAATGTTATTTTTTTGTTTGGTCTCAACCAGGAAAGATCCATATAAACCAATTATCCGAGCATTCATTTTACTTTTTGGGTTATTTTTCAAATGTGCAGCTAAATCCTTCAGTGGTACGGAGTCAAATGTTGGAAAAGTCTTTTATAATGGAAAATCTTATGAAAAAGCTTGATACAATAATTCCAATTATTCCTTTAATTAGATCATTGGCTAAAGCAAAATTTTGTAATGTATTAGGCCATCCGATTAGTAAGCCGGTCTGGGCGGATTCATCCGATTTTGAGAT